GGGTTAATAAAAAAATAAAGATATGCATTAATTTAAACTAACTAAAATCAAATTTTTCTTCTTTCTTAAATACATCAAAGATTCAAATTAATAAGTCACAATTGGTCAAATAATCAAAAAATATCACTAAGTTACTAGTACAAAATATTAGTTATTTACTAAACTTTTTAGGAAGATGTCGAAAATAGAAATTTCCATTATTATTACTCTTACAATAATTTATATGGATAGAGCACAAGCAGAAATAAAACACTAAAAAAAAATATTGAATTTTGATATAAATCATAGAATGAACTAAGTTAGCCTAATGAAATAATAACTCCTCTTTTTCTTTATTATTTCATTTATTCAAAATAATTAACTAGTTCATTTTGAAATTGATTAATTGGTTTCTATTTCAATAAAACACGTTTATAGGAAGGAATCTACTATATATACGCCACTTTATTTTCCATTTTCGAAACTAAAACTAAAAAAAAATTCCTAAAATATGGTTTAAAAAGTTATGTTATGTATAATTACTAATTTCATTAGAATTTGTAAATTGCAATTTAGTTTATTTTTTTTTCTGGTTTTTTTTTTACGAGAATGCTATAAAGAAAAAATCGATAATGACATAGTAAAAAACCACTTCTTTTGAACAATAGATGTCTTTCACATCCAATAGAATAGTGAGTAATCTCTTAATTTTCAAATGGCAGTTCCAAAAAAACGTACTTCTATATCAAAAAAACGCATTCGTAAAAATATTTGGAAAAAAAAAGGATATTGGGCGGCTTTAAAAGCCTTTTCGTTGGGTAAATCTCTTTCCACCGGGCAATCAAAAAGCTTTTTTGTGCGACAAACAAATAAGTAATAAAAATTGTGAGAATCTGAATCTACGTGACTCAAAAAGTTGTCAAATTTTATGTAGACTATAAAATGAATGATTTCCATTGTCGATTCTTTTGAACTAATCAATATTAAATTCTTTTTGCATTTTGGTCTTATGATTTGCAGAATGCTAAATTTTTATTATTGAATTCGTAAAAAAAAAAAGAAAAGACCTTTTTAAGTTCTACCCCCTAGCCGGGGGTAGAACTAGTTAGTTACAATGGGTCTATTTCCGAAGAGGAGAAATTTCACGAAAGGCCGAAGTTAAATAAAAGTGATACTCTAAACTAAAAAAAGAAACCTTCAAATTACTATTCATTTGAATTCATCAATTTTATTCTTTCTTAAAACTTAAAAAAAAAATTCTATTGAATTAACTTTTCAGCCTCGACTATTGAATAGGAATACGCTATTATAAGTTTGAGCAAGCCGCTATGGTGAAATTGGTAGACACGCTGCTCTTAGGAAGCAGTGCTAGAGCATCTCGGTTCGAGTCCGAGTGGCGGCATGCCATGCCCTCTTCTAAAAAAAAAATAAAATAGATTCTATAATAAATTCAATTACTGATTGTCACTTCGTAATTAAGGGACTTCCTTTACTTTTTAAAAAATTTTTATGATATTTTTAACTTTAGAGCATATATTAACTCATATTTCCTTTTCGATTGTTTCAATTGTAATTACAATTCATTTAATAACCTTATTAGTCGATGAAATCGTAAAACTATCTGATTCGTCAAAAAGGGGCATGATCGCGGCTTTTTTCTGTATAACAGGATTATTAGTCATTCGTTGGGTTTATTCGGGACATTCTCCATTAAGTAATTTATATGAATCATTAATCTTTCTTTCATGGAGTTTCTCTATTATTCATATTGTTCCGTATTTTAAAAAAAATAAAAATGATTTAAGTATAATAACTGCACCAAGTGTTCTTTTTACACAAGGCTTTGCTACTTCGGGTCTTTTAACTGAAATACATCAATCCGAAATATTAGTACCTGCTCTCCAATCTGAGTGGTTAATAATGCACGTAAGTATGATGGTATTGGGTTATGCAGCTCTTTTATGCGGATCATTATTATCATTAGCACTTTTAGTGATTACATTTCGAAAAGACATAACACTATTTTATAATAAAAATAATGTATTGAATTTCAATGAATCTTTTTCCTTTGGTGAAATTCAATACATGAATAAAACAAACAATTTTTTTGGAAATACTTCTTTTTTTTCTGTTAAAAATTATTACAGGTCCCAGTTGATTCAACAATTGGATCGTTGGGGTTATCGTGTTATTAGTATAGGTTTTATCTTTTTAACCATAGGGATTCTTTCGGGAGCCGTATGGGCTAATGAAGCGTGGGGGTCATATTGGAGTTGGGACCCAAAAGAAATTTGGGCATTTATTACTTGGACCGTATTCGCGATTTATTTACATAGTCGAACAACTAAAAAATGGCCCCCCGCAAATTCTGCGATTGTGGCTTCTGTTGGCTTTCTTATAATTTGGATATGCTACTTTGGGGTCAATCTGTTAGGAATTGGGCTACATAGTTATGGTTCATTTATATTAATGTCTAAAGAAAGTCTCTAACGAATATCAACAAAATCAAACCTATATAAAA